CTTGACCAATCACTCGCCCTTGTATTAGAAGATCATCTCACCCTGTGGTCGACATTCCATTCTCCTTAGTCGTAGGTGCTCGTTCTATTTTTGATTTGAATGACCCTATCCCTTTTTCCCCCTTAACCTAAGTAGGCCTAACATAATTCTGCCAATTCCTTCTACCCCGCTTCTTCCCCCAAATACTAACTTTTTTCTTTTTTCCGCTCTTCTATTTCTTATTTATTCTTACTACTATCACTTTCAAAACCTGAAAAAACCGAAACGTATACGGGAAGTACGCCTGGAACAAAAAGGTTCGTCGTACAATTTCGGCGATTACAAAAATAAAGGAGTATATCCATCTCCTTTAGTGTCTTTCCACGTTTTCTGTTCATGCGTTCAGGAACAAACACTTCGCCTAATTCTTTTGAATCCCGGCCCGGTTTTTCCCCACTAACCAATTACGTTACGACCACTGAACAAACTTGGTTGACGAACATGGTTTATGCGCCGCTAATGTAGCGGCTTGTCGAGCATTTGACAAACTCACACCATCCATTTCAAATGGGATTTGTCCCGTGGACACACGAGCAATCCAACCCGTAGGATTTCCTTTTCCTCTTCCCATTCTTACTTCTTTAGGTTTCCCGGTAATAGGTAGATCCGCGAGAACTCTTACCCATATCTTACCATTTCTTCGGAATTGTCCGCTCATAGCACGATGGAATTGTCCGATTATAGCCCGACGCGCTGCTTCAATGGCTTGATATGAAAGACGACCAGCTCTACAACTTTTAGTGCCATATCTTCCAAAACCAAGTTGTGTACCGTCCGGTTTGCAACCCCTACTACATCTGCCTTTACGATATTTACTATATTTCGTACGTTTCGGATATTGCACGTCCTTTTTTTTTACTATATGAAATCCACACTTTGACACCTGAGATTCCGTAACGAGTAGATACTTCCGCAGAAGCATAATCAATTTTCTGGTTAAATACATTACGAGATGTTTTTCCATACTTTCCGCATTCAGTTCTAGCTATTTCTGCGCCTTTTAATCGACCTGAACAACATATACGGATCCCCTCAACCCCTTTTTTCATTACTAATGGAATATCCTTCACTATTTTACTCAAAATGGAACGAAATGATCTTGTTTTCTTTCTCAGTTGAAAAGAGATGTCTTGAGCAATCAGAGAAGCACTTTGATAAACAGATTTGATCTTGACCGACTCAATTAAGGTATTTGTGTTTGTTCTATTAGACAACAAAGATCGCATTTTTGCACTTCGTTCAAATAAGAGTTGTACCTGTTTTCGTACGGAATTTTTCTGTTTCTCAGTATGATCTCTATCATCATCTCTATTCCCTTTATCAATTCTCCTATCCTACCTAGGTCTATGAATTTCTCTATCAATTCCATTACCTTATCCTTACCCATGAGGTTCCAACATTTGATCCTTAATTGACCTAGGAGTTGTTCCCGGGCATCCTCAAAAAGAAGGTTATTATACATCCCAACTCCATCCCTTAGAAAGAAAAAGGTAGCACCGAAGAAAGGAAAGAGCGAGATGGTGGTTTTGTTGTTCCAGCGAAGCGAAGATCATTCGCTTGGCGAATCAAGTGGGTCAACCTCTTTTTGGCTTCGGCCAAACACTTTTTCTTTCTGGTCAAGCTTTATACAAAAAAAGCGATGCGAGAACGTATTCTCTTATCTAAGCTTCTTCACTGTGTATTCGCTCTCCCCATCGTAGATGGTTCAGCCACGCCCGGTGCCACGAAATGATTGAGAACTACGACGGGGTCGAAATGAATTTGATTCTTTGTATTCAATAAGTATTGCATGACCGAATAATTCAAGGAGGGGCGCACTGCAGGGAGGGTCCTATTAAGTAGATGACTCGTCGGGCCCTTTAGGTTTAGGGAGCGGGACTGATTTTGGAAAAAGAACTTGAATAACTTCGTTTTTCTGAAGGAGTCGTCATTTTCTATCAGGAACGCTATGTCATTGACAACCCCGGCGTATTTCGGATGCTTGAAGTCCCCGCCGCTGACCCGAAGTGATTTAGAAAGATTCTTCTTTTTCGATGGTGATCGGACATGGTATCCATAGTGTTGCTTCTTTTTCGGCCAAATCCGTCTTTGGTTTTGCTTCTCCTGGTCGTCGAGCCCGACTCTTTTCCCTTCCCACTTGAACGAGCAAGCTCTCACTTCGTTTTGTTCTTCTTCTGTATCGTCGCTTGAATGAAGACACCCGATCGGCCCGACTTTCCCAAATGCCCACCACCGGCCCTCCTCCTTTCCGGGTCTAGACTTTACGCGTCGTTTCAGTCGTCGTGGTCGACGGGGAAGAAAGAAATGAATGAATGTTCTTTTAGGAAAATGTAGAATAATACACCTACCGATACGAAAGCCAAAGGTGAGTCTCGTAGGTGGACGTATCGAACCGAAATAAGATCTCAGATTGACATCTTGATACACAAATTTACCATAATAATAAATAGAGTCAATGGTGACTCCGCCGTGGGAATAGCCGCTTCTTTCTTTCGGGGGCTTCCATTCACCAACGCAGACTCAAAGTGCTCTCCGAACCGTGCTGGATAGTCACCCATCACACGGCTCTCAAACCTAACCTGTGGTGGATCCCGGGAGACAAAGTCAAAGCGCTTGATCCTTTTCCCCATACTTGGAGATGCTCCTCCCCGCCTTACCTACATAGGGGACGCTGCTCGTGATAGGCTTAGCTTTAAGCCGCTATCGTTCGGTTCGAATAAGTCAAGTCCCCCTTACTCATATGCGGTTCGCTCAGGTGGTCTTCCCTTATTTTCCTTAACGTTCTGAGTTGTTCTGGTTTGAAAAAGGAGCACCGGCCGAGCGCCCTGAATGAATAATAAATGGACAGCAAAGGGAATCAATGATTCTTATTCAACCGAGTTGAAGCTAGCAACATGTCGATTACACACCGGAGGTTGGTAAGAACTGAGGGACAATGCCCCCCTACTACCTACTAGTGGTTATTCTCAATTTTCCATTCTATCATTTGTTTGACAGCTTTACGCGAATGGGCTCCATTTTAGATAGGTTTTCGGTCTTAATCAAAATAGGTCAGGGGCGCGTCGGAACGGTCGGTGGCTGCTTAGTCTCATCCGAGAGTCTAATCTCTTTGTACTGCTTTTTTTTCTTTGAAAAAAAAAAGAAAAGGGGGTCGATTTAGGCTCCTTCCCTTCCACTGCATAGCTGCGCTAGCAGGTACTACGAGCCCTCTGTCCCACGCATCTAACCAGCTCGCGTGGTTCACCGGTTCCACCGAAAACTCTAATTTGTTGAAGCGGAGCATAGTGCGCTTTAGGCGCCGAGCGAGAAACGTCTCTTTCTTCTTTTGTTTCGGTTTATTCACTGATCTGAAACTTAGCACTTGTTTTCTTATTGAGGGCGGAAGCGTTCTTGAATGAAGTCTATCCTTTTTGAACCGAATTAGCACTTCTCAGATCTGGCTAGGCCTCTCCAGCGGAGCTGGGCGACGGGGCCCTGGATGCGCTAGCGATCGGCACATAGGTGAGTGGTTGCCCGGGTTTCTAGGCCGCACCTCGCGTTCATGATATCTACATTCAACTATGCCCCGGAGACACGGTCGAATCACTTAAGCCTAGTGTGCTTCTTTCACGACATGCTCTGGTTCCGGGTGTCTTCCAGTGGTCTTCTAGCGTTAGAAGAAGTCGTGTCCGTCCCGGACATCTGCCTTGATTTTCTAAGAGTAGGGCCTCCCACGCTGATTTTGTGATTTGAAAGATAAGTTTGATTTTTAGGGCTTCAGGAATTCGGTGACTGTCGCGGTCGCCCTCACTGAACCGACTTGAATCTGAACTACGATTCAGGCCAAGTCTTACCAAAATAGGATTTCCTTTTCGTGCCATATGCGCTTAGATTTTCTTCTTTTTTCCCCCTTTTTTTCTTCCCGGTCCAATATTTGTTCTCGAAAGTCTTCGTTTCCGTGTAGAAGCAAACTCTCCAAATTTATGACCAACCTTTCCTTCAGTGATCTTACAACGAACAGGAGTTTTTCCATTGTAAATTCGTACGGAGCTATCAACGAATTCCGGCAAAATAGAAGATCTACGTGACCAAATTTTCCTGTTCAAAAGAGGATCTATCTTCTTTTTCATTCTCAACAGGAATGCATCAACAAAAGTTCCATTCCATATAGATCGTCGTGGCATTTTCTCTTAATTTCTTCGATTCCGTCCGCTCCTACTCCTACTCCTTCATCGTCGTTGGTCCTTTTGACATAACTCCTCTCAACGAAGAGTGAGAAATTCTTTCCTTCCTTCTAGCCGTAAAAGCTATTGAGTACCTTGAGTCCTGAGTCTTTCACCCTATCGCTGGATATGGGACTAATGTGATCTCTGTTCCTTCTCTACCTGACCTGACTTTAGTTTCAGAAATTTCTTAAGTAATAAGAGATGATCATACGTAACTCGCTGGCTTAACATTCCAGTGATCAGTTCTATGTAACCGTAAGCTAAAAAGAGAAGAAGACTAACATACGTCCATTCCCCCTATCTTATTGATTGCTGGTCGAGTGGAAAGATGAACTACAGACTGATTTGACCCTGGCTGTGACCCCAGCCTTAGAATTCTTTTTTGCTTGTTTAGTTGACAAATACAGCTATAGAACAGACAGCTAATTCCAGACACCCGGGACCAGTTCATACGTTTACTCCTGGGGAATCTTTTATCATACTAACGCGCATCTTATTCTTTCTTCATACTGGGATGATAGTTCCTAGTGTGATCTATGCTCCTGTACTATCGGTCGAGTGCTTAAGCTCCGCTTGTGGTCACTGCCTTCCTTGAATGCTTGGCTTGATTTCCCCAACTACTAGAAAACAGGAACTATCTACTAACCCGGTCAAGGATTAGTCTACTCTCAAGAACTACTACAGAGGTAACGAAAACTACAATACTGGGATGTGAGTTTAGGCAGCTTAAGCGGTTACATGGGACGGATTCGGAAATGAGCAAGAAGAGCGATGCTCGTATGTTTGGTCGACCCTGACTCTATTATATAGATTCTTTTTCCTCTCTCCTCTCCCTCTATCTGTATGCGCATCTTACCTCATATTTAGTTGATTCAGAGGGCTAGGGCTATCTCCTCTTCCTCCAGGTACTCACCCTCTGTTCATGCTTTCACCCAACAAGAAACTGCAAAGACCCTGCCATTCATCAGTTGCTTCCTTCTCTCGTTTGGTCAACTCAGCTCTTCTACCCTTTGCTTTGCTCCCATTTATTTTAGTAGGGAAACTTGTGCTTGGACTTAGATTATGGCATTGATCAGCTTTCTATATCCCAATTTGACTCCTCCCCAACCTTGATTTCCAAGCTTTCTATTGAAAAAATACTTGAAGCTGAAAACATATCGATACAGATTCCAATCTAAAGAGAAAGCCCACTCTCGCTTCACACTTGCTATATTCGCCGTGGACATAGCGAACTTCAACTTCTGTGTCATATCGCTTTGAAACCTTCTACTTCAACCTAGAAGCTAGAAGAAAGCTTTGACTTTGAATTCGAGAATTCGATTACTTTACTTCAAGTTGATGGCAGATAGACCTCATTCTCTTTGATACGCTTATTCAATTGATAGTGGCCCCTCCTTATCTTACTTGAATTCGATGGGGAGGATTGTAGTAAGGAGCGGGTACGAGAACTTGACCAGGAACAAGATAACGAGAAGTAGGTTTGCCTGGGCTCACTTTTCTGCCCTTTCCTTATTATATTAATGGAGGGTCTTCCTTCTCTGAAGTGCCTATCCTAATCATGGGTCACCAATTCCACCTTCAAGTCCAAGTTCGAATGGGGCCTCTTTTCTTGTACTTGTAAGTATAAAGAGAGGCGCTTTATTTGATCCCCCCTCCTTTTCCGTGATTACTTGGGCAAGCCTATATATTGGGGCTTGTAGGCATCGGATGCAAACCTGCACTTTGCGAGCATGAAACCGCGCTTTACTGTGATTGAGGAGCGTTCCGGCGCCATCTGAGTTCCAAAGATTTCGACCCGGTTCTCGTGCACAGGATTCAAAGAGGCCTCAACAAGCTAATGTTGGGGGTAGTGTTCGGGTTATGTATAATGACGATTCGCAATGGATTGGTTCTCTTACAGTTCGGTAAAAAAAGAAAGCAAATTACTCCTGTAAATATGAATTTCCTCTAGTTCCGTTAGACTAGGCGATATATTCTTTCTTGCGCAAAGCCTCTCTCCTGATCTTGATAGCACGGGAAAGAAAATGCCCAGCCCATAAGGGCCATGCAAGGAAGGCTGAAGAATTAGCATTACGGCCTCGAAGCGAAGCACTCGCTACCTTGTGGCCATACCCAGAAAAGGGCCTTTGCCCCTTCTTATTCCATGTTGAAGATCAAAGTCAAATCACTTTCACAAAGCGAAGGGACATTGCTGACAACTCTAAAGGAAGGAATTTAGGCTAAGGCACCTCTCAGCACGTCGAAAGCATTCCATCAAATTCATTATTGAAAGCCTTAAGAAGGAATTGCGGGGAATAGGTTTGAACACCGGTCTATCAATGACTTCAGAAAGAGGGCTAACAATTCCTTATTGTTGAGGGAGGATCACTTTCTTTCACTCCTTATGGCATCTGGTTTCAGTGTAAGCCGGATTCCCACGAAAAATGGCAGCGGTAATGGTAATAACAACAGGGCGAATGGTGACTCCAAGCCTGGCCATCCTTCGTTTCAGAAAGTAGGCTGGCAGGTCGAGAGTGGGCGCGAGTACTCCATTTAGTTAGGGCCCTTTCTTTCCTGCCTTTATTAGTTTTGGGGCTTTACTGCTTTCTTGAGGCTTTTTCCTCAAACTCTCCGCTATTTGGGCTTCTTTGAATAAAAAAAATAGCATAGCAGCACTCAAAGTGTCGATGTATAGGCTCAGTAGCAATAGCATTAGCAGGAGCAGTAGGACTAGAGGCATTAGAGGGAGTAGGCGTAAACGCTGTGGTACTGATGTTATTGAATCCCCTGACATATCTACAAGGCAAGCAACTGCCTTAATGGACGAGGAGGAAAGGACAAGGCCTATAGCCTATCTATAAAAAATGGCAAGACATTGGAATGGAATAACACTCGGATGCTCTCACAGCGATGCTGAAAAGGTCATCTCTACTCTGCTCCCCTTACTTACGCGAAAGAATCATCCTCAGAAAACTAGCATCCGCTTGCCGATACCGCTTGGAATTGAGCTGGCGAAGAGTCAAATTCGAGTCGAGTAAAGAATCAAAAGAATGATTCCCTTTGTTACCGACCGGTCTTCTTATCCAACAGGACACTTGAATCTGGCTTCAGTAGGGTCTGTATCATTCCCGGGGTGTATCTAAAAAGTCTTCTATTCTAGGTCGGGACACATTAGCACGAGATTTTGTCATAAAAGGTCTATGCCGTTTAAGCTCCAAACAAAAGCTGCGAACAGGCGCTAACTCCCCTATCTCGTTGAGGGGCCGGAACAAGCGGACAAAAAGAGAACTAGATCATGGATTGACCAAAGGTTGAATTCGCGTAGATGATGTAACCCTAGGTCTAAGGTATAGGCATTTTCCCGTGTTTGGAGATTCTACTTGCGGATGAAAGACTCGTCCTTAGTAGCCGGCTCGAAAGCTGCAAGCGATTATCGAAATCTATACAACCGATTCGAAGGGATTAGCGACATACGTTGATGTATAATATCCCGAAGGACAGTATGAAAAAGTGCTTCACAGCCGATATGCCGATGCCATCTCTTGTGAACAGCTCCTTCTTTGCATCAGTGACCTTTCATTTCAAGGCTTTGGCGCTTTTGTCAACAAGTCCTAAAACCTGCCCCAAAGCCCATTCTTCCTTATAAGGGTTATATCGCTAAACAGTTTCACATTTTATGGACTGGACTCAGCCCATCTCTTTTTCTTGGTCATTTCACTCATGTAAGGATATAGAAAGAATGTAGTGACTCCACGCCCTCTAGTGTTATGACCCCTACTTTAGAGCGCTGAGATGCATGAAACTTCCAATCCGACTAAGTCTTTCAAAGACACTTTGATGAAGGAGAAAGAGAAGGTGATCTACACCCCTGAAGATGATGCTCCTTGGGAAGATATTGACAAAGATGAAAGTGCTGATTGTGTGGATGACCCAATCCTCCCCAACCCATCATGGCCGCAGGTTCACTTGTCGGCCTTGGAAAAACAGCAACTTAGACAACCATGGAAAAGATGCCTTATTGTAAAGCTTCTTTACAGATCCATTCGCTACGATACTTTGTGCGAGAAGCTCAAAAACTTGTGGCTCCTCCCTTCCCCTTATTAAATGAAGCACTTCAGAGGTGATTGATGTTGGCTTGGGTTTTTTTGTGATCAAATTGCAAAAGAGAATTGACTATGAGTTCATTTTGCATACAAATTCTGGGGGCCCGTGGAAGATCATGGATCATTATCTCACGGTGAGACGATGGACTCCGAATTTCAGGGCCTCAACGGCATCAGTCACAACGACCGCTGCCTGGGTGAGGCTACCGGAGCTCCCTTTGGAATACTACAAGAACACTGCCCTCCTAATGCAGATTGGGAATTTCATAGGCAAGTTCATCAAAATTGACGAAAGAACTACGGAGACCTCAACGAGGAAAGTTTGCACGGCTAGCTGTTGAGGTTGATCTTCAAAAGCCGCTGCTCCCACATTATTTTGGGGCCCAAAACAGCCCATTAACCTTCGTAATCCAGTCCCAACAAGGTCGGTTTCGTTTAAGGTAAAAGCCAAAGACCAGCATAAGGTTAAGATAGGCTAAAAATAAACAGGTGCTTCAGGCCCCCGCTTTCAACGCGCTCAAAAAACCTGTTAATGCTAGTACCCAAACAGAGCACGTCGCCTCTAAACAGATGGAGCCTTTCACGTTTGCGCAAGGGACGAGCTCTACCTCATTACTCCAAGGACAGTCTAATGATCAACGTTCAGCAGATTCCTCCATGCCTATGGACCAAGACAATTCCGCAAATCTTGCGGTCACTAATGAACAGGGCGGTATTTAACCGCTGTATTCCCTCTCTTCCCACTATCAGTTTGTTTTTTATGATGACTACAAATCACTCTTTTCTTTTTTGGAATGTTCAAGGGGCAGGTAACCCAACCTTCTTAAGTTAAGGCATTTTTTGGAACTTTTTCGTATCCACAGACCATGTTTAGTGGTTCTTGTTGAACCAAAGATCAGTGCTTCAAGGGCGGATGATGTAATTAAGAAGCTTCGTTATCAAGGGAGCGCCCCTATTTGTTTGTATAAGGGTTGAAGCAGACGGGTTTTCAGGCGGAATTTGGTTACTTTGGGATGATGTTACTATATCCGCCTCTGTTATTTGTGCTTCTGACCAGCTCATTCATACTCACATATGCTCTGCTTTCGGTGGATCTTTTCTTCTGTAAGCCATTTATGCTAGCCCGTCGCCCAACAGGAGGAAGGAGCTCTGGGATGATCTCGATCATATCTCTTCTACAGTCTCTCTCCCATGGATTGTAGGGGGCGATTTTAATGAAATACGCTATCCCAATGAACGTCGTAGCACGGCGAGGCGCAGTTCCAACAGTTATTTCCTTTTTCCTTCATGTATCAGGCAGTGCTCCTTACTTGACATCAATTTAGTTGGCCCAAGATTCACTTGGCATGTGTGGGACAAATTAAGAAAGCGGTATGAATCTTCCTCAATTGCTCGTGTTCTCGCCCTGCGCTCGCAACTCCAAGCAACCAAGAAAGGAGGAAATACGATTCACCACTATTTGGGCGAACTCAAGGCGATTGCGGACAAGCTAGCGGCGATCGGAGAACCCCTCCCGCTAATGCCGCGATTATCTGGGCTATTTGCTTGAGGGTCTTCCGGCCGAATACAATCCCTTCGTCACCTCCATCACAAGCCGCCCTATTCTATTACCAGCCATCCCTCCATTGAAGACGTTCAAAGCCTGAAGGTGAGCTATGATCTGAGACTTGAAAA